AGGTGTTACATCACGTACGCTACTTAATCGTATACCACTTCTACAAATGGCTCGTAACGCTGCGTCTCTTCCGCGACCAGGACCTTTTATCAAAACTTTCGCCCGTCGCATACCCTGATCGACTAGAGTACGAATAGCATTAGTGGCGGTAGCTTGAGCCGCATAGGGTGTCTTTTTTCTTGTGTTTTTGAATCTAGAAGTACCGGCGGAGGTCCAAGAAACCACCTTTCCTTGTATATCTGTAACAGTTACAATAGTATTGTTCAAACTTGCTTGAATATGAATAACCCCTTTTGCTATTCTACGTACATTCTTACGTGAACTAATACGCCTATTCCTATTCCTACGCGAACCTATTCTTGGTATAGGTTTTGACATGTTTTCTCATCTTATAAATATGAATCATAAGTATACAGAAAGATACGGAGATATCCATTTCATGTTAAAACGGATTCTTTATTTTTTCATGGACCTTCCTTCCTTAAGAAACTTTAGAAAGATTATCCTTGTCTTTGTTTATGTCTCGGATTGGAACAAATCACTATAATTCGTCCGCGCCTACGGATCAGTCGACATTTTTCACAAATTTTACGAACAGAAGCCCTTTTTTTCATATTTCTCACTCCTTACTCTAAATTTTTAAAAAATTCCTTGGAAGAAAACGAGTCTCTTGTATTTTTTAGCTTCAAATTGTATTAAAGACAAGGCCCCTCTTGCGTACAGTATACGCAAGAGGGGGCCTTGTCTACTTATTTGTACTCTCATTCTCCCCCCTTCCTTTATAAACATAAAGGGGGAGGGATTGATGTAGTAAGTACCTCATCATACAAAAAAGAAACCGGAACAGAATGATAAACAAAAAAACAGACTTCTTGTAATTCTGTTCATAATGAACAGAATTTAACGTCTTCACTTAAAGAAGAGATATATTATCGCCCTTATAATCAAGACGTGTGTGGGTTGGTTTAGCGTTTTGCTCACATGGTCAACAAAACGCTTGTATATTTTATTTATCTGATTCAGAATCAAGACGTGTATGGGTTGGTTTATGATTCTTATCACATGGTTAAGAATAAACCCGTATATTATCTTTATCCGAGGGATAATAACGAATTGCAACAGATCAGTTACTGTGGATTTTAACCAAATTTTGATTACACAAAATGCAAAGAAACTACAAGCACATACAACGAAAAATAAACGGACCTCATCAGGGTGCTTATGAAAAAACTCCATTATGGCATTATCTTTTTTCGGTTTCTTATTCACATACATATTTTTTTTTGAACCATGCATAATCTTGCTCCCTATTTTTTTTAATAGAGTATGCATCTTATTTATGATATTCAATATAATACGCATATAATTTCACCTCCTATTTTCCAGGTTATTGCTTCTCGGTCTGTGATGAGACCTTTAGAACTCGAAAGAATTACAATTCCCATCCCACCTAAAATCTTAGGGATTTTTTGATAGTTGGAATATACTCGTACACCAGGTCGACTAATGCGTTTAAATATAGTCTGATTCCTGTATATTCTTTTTGTTGTTCTTTCTTTTTTGCGCCGTAAAGATAACACCAAGAAATGTTTGTTACTTTCCTGATGTTTCCGGACGTTTTTAATAAAGCCTTCACGCAAGAATATTTTAGCAAGGGTTTCGGTAATTTTAGTAGACGGTATTCGAACCGTTCCGCTTTTAGTCATTTCCGAATTTCGTATCGAAGTAATCATACTAGCTATGGTGTCTTGGTTCATAATTTTAAATCTTTTAATTTTTATTAAGTTAAGTTAATACTGAAAAAATAACTTTCTATACAAAAATAGGTTGGTTTAGATCGATCTTAATCCAAGGATTGATGATTATGAATTAGTTCCATAACTATATCATAGTTTCATCTACTAGTATTTATAATAACTCGGGAGCTAACGAAACGATTTTAGGAAAATGAAAATCTCTCAATTCTTCAGCAATCGCGCCAAAAACTCGAGTTCCTTTTGGATTTCCTTTTTGATCAATGACAACCGCAGCATTGTCGTCATATCGTATTATCATACCGTCGTCACGTTTAAATTCTTTACATGTGCGTACAATTACAGCTCTAATTATTTCTGATCTTTCTAGAGGCATCTTGGGCACTGCTTCCTTGATTACAGCAACAATAACGTCACCAATATGAGCATATCGGTGGTTACCAGTTCCTATGATTCGAATACACATCAATTTGCGAGCTCCGCTGTTATCCGCTACGTTCAAAAGGGTCTGAGGTTGAATCATATCATTTTTTTTTTTATGTCTTATTTCAATGCAAAGAATGAGGAAAAAAGAAATAGTGTTTGTCTATAAATAAAAAACCCGTGGTTGTTTTTTCATCTGCAATACCCCTTTTTTTTATGTTTAGTTTTATATGCCTTTCCTGAAATAACAAATTGAGTTTTTATAGGCATTTTGCACGCAGCTATTGAAATTGCTGTTCTGGCTACAGTTTCTGATATTCCGCCCATTTCATAAAGTATTCGGCCTGGTTTAACAACGGATACCCAATATGCGGTATCTCCCTTCTTTGAACCCATACGAGTTTCTGTAGGTTTTACTGTAACAGGTTTGTCGGGAAATATACGTACCCACAGTTTCCCACCACGACGAGCATATCGTGTCATTGCTCGTCGCCCTGCTTCTATCTGTCTAGCTGTGATCCAAGCGGGTTCAAGTGCCTGAAGAGCGTATTTGCCGAAACAAATATGATTACCTCGATAAGATACTCCCTTCATTCTTCCTCTATGCTGTGTGCGATATTTGGTTCTTTTTGGGTTATAGTTGGTCATTTTTTCTTAATTCCACCTCTACTACAGAACCGGACATGAGAGTTTCTTCTCATCCAGCTCCTCACGAATGATAATATTACGGATACACATGTTTTTAATAACTAATACCACAAAAATGGAATATGTTAGGACTAGACTATACGAGTTCTTTTTTTCACTCTTATCGAATCAAAACTGTAATTCTAAAGGTTTCGCGGGCGGATATTTACTCTTTCCTTCTTGCTTCATTCGTAGCCACGACTTCTCAGAGTAGATCAACTTGTTCTTGGTCTGCTCCGCCATCCCACCCGATGAATCAACGTCACAGGTTTCCTCGTTCTTATAGCTTCTCTATTAATGCTTAGGCCTAAACTCTGCAGTGGAGCTCCAAAAAAATTCCTTCCCGAGTCAATGTTCTCAGTTTCTATCAACCCCGGCTCCTCAATATCAAGTTCATTTCATAATAGTATCCAAGTTTAGCTAATATTGTATGTATGATATTACCCTTTGTCAATATCCTATATTCATGCTTTTTTACACTGCCTTTTATAAGGTGATTCATAGACCATACATATTGGAATCATCTTTCATTGATATTTTTGTTCTTTCTTTCTATCACCTTTCCATTTATCCGCATCCCTTTATTTCTTTTTTCCTTACAAAATCCATAATCAGATTTTTTTTCAGTTGTTTCAATTATATGATTGATTCAGTCATATAGTGACTGTTTCTCGGGATCTCGATAATAAGAAGCAATAAGTTGGTTATTAGTTTTTTGTTTCTATAGTTATTAGTAGGGGTCAGTCTGTTTTTTGAAGTCCAACACGAAACTCTAAAGAAAAAACTAACGAGTCACACACTAAGCATAGCAATTATATCAAAAAAGATATTAATCAATTTTTTATTTTATCTTATAGAATTGTTTATTTTTCTTTGATTTAACGGAAAAAAAAAAATAGAAACTCTTTCTAATTTTTTGTTCTATCACTGGCAGAATGGCAAGAGAAGATAAACAAAGGGAAGGGTCCATTATTTCTCGTTCACAAATATCCAAATTTTTAGGCCTAATATTCCATGGATAGTGTGGATTGGATAGGAACAATGATCAATTTTAGCGCAAATTGTTTGTAGAGGAACTCTACCCTTTCTGTCCCATTCGACACGTGCAATATCTTTTCCGCCGATACGCCCTGCAATTTGTATTCGAATTCCTTTTATTTTCGTTTTTCTAGCGAATTCAATAGCTTTTTTCATTGCCTTGCGAAATGAAACTCTCTTTTTTAATTGTGTATCTATATATTCTGCAAGAATAATAGGGTGTCTGTAAGGTTTTTCAATTTTTTTGAAAGCAATGTTGAGTTTTCGGTTCACAGAACTAACCTCTTTTTGTACATTCATCTTTAAATCTTTCATCCCTTTGGTTTGTCCCTTTTGTTCTTTTAATAAATTTGGGAACCCAACATAGATTGTGACCTTAATCAAATCGATTTCTTTTTGAATTTCTATGCGTGTAATTCCATTTCCTTGGAATTCGGATTTCGGGTTTATTCTTTTATTTTTTTGTACATAGTTCTTGATACAATTCCGTATTTTCTCATCTTCTTGTAGACCTACAGAAAAATTTTTTGGTTTTTCGAACCAAAAGGAATGATGGTTTTGGGTTGTACCAAGTCTGAAACCAAGTGGATTTATTTTTTGTCCCATATTTTTTTGATTATATTATCTTTTTTTTTCTAAATAGAAATCTAAATTTTAGATTTATCTAAAAATCTTTTAACTCCTAATACAATTGTTATCTGACAAGTGGGCTTTTTTATCGGATAACTACGTCCTTTAGCCCGAGGTCTTAACTTTTTCATAAACGGACGTCCGTTGACTTCGGCTTTACTAATAAATAAATCAGCTTTGTTCAAACTCATATTATGACTAGCATTTGCTGCTGCGGAAAAAACCAATTTTAAAATGGGATAAGATGCTCGATAAGTCATGAATTGCAGTATCAGAAGTGTTTCTTCATAAGAACGCCCGCGAATCTGATCAAGTACTCTTCGCGCTTTGAAAACGGACATATGTATATTTTTATGTTGAGCTAAAACTTTTATTTCTCTACCCGAATTTGAGTTCTTTATCATAAGGTTTATCTCCAATGATAAGTATCTTTTTTTTTATTCCAAATTAACGACGAGATTTATTATC